TGAAGAAACACTTATGATACTAGAACTTATGCCTTATCGAGCATGTTATGCCATTTTAAAATTGGTTTATTCTGCAGCAGCAAATGCCAATCACAATAAGGGTTTGAACGAAACAAGTTTAATCATTAGTAAAGCCGAAGTCAACGAGGGCACAACTGTGAAAAAATTAAAGCCCCGGGCTCGAGGACGGGGTTATCCTATAAAAAGATCCACTTGTCATATAACTATTGTATTGAAAGATATATCTTTAGATGAAGAGGAAGAAATAGATAAAAGGAAATTCTATAAATTAGAGCTGAGGAATACTTAAAGGAAGAATATTTTATATTATAAAAAATACAAATACGCTATATTATGTTATGCTTAAAAAAAATCGAATGAATAAAAAAAAAATACAAACAGATGTCACGTTTCACGATATATATAGTAGTGGGGGATTATGGGACAAAAAATAAATCCACTTGGTTTCAGACTTGGTGCAACCCAAGGTCATCATTCTCTTTGGTTTGCACAACCAAAAAATTATTCAAAGGATCTACAAGAAGATCAAAAAATACGAGATTGTATCAAAAATTATGTGCAAAATAATATGAAAATATCCTCTAATGTAGAGGGAATTGCACGTATAGAGATTCAAAAAAGAATTGATTTGATTCAGGTCATAATCTATATGGGATTCCCCAAGTTATTAATAGAAGACAGGACTCGAAGAATCGAAGAATTACAGACGCATGTACAAAAAGAACTCAATTGTGTAAACCGAAAACTCAACATTGCTATTACAAGAATTGCAAATCCTTACGGGCACCCCAATATTCTTGCAGAATTTATAGCCGGACAATTAAAGAATAGAGTTTCATTTCGCAAAGCAATGAAAAAAGCTATTGAATTAACTGAACAGGCAGGTACAAAAGGGATTCAAGTACAAATTGCAGGGCGTATCGACGGAAAAGAAATTGCACGTGTTGAATGGATCCGAGAAGGTAGAGTTCCTCTACAAACCATTCGAGCTAAAATTGATTATTGTTCCTATGCAGTTCGAACTATCTATGGGGTATTAGGCATCAAAATTTGGATATTTGTAGACGAGGAATAATAAGAACTTACTTGACTTATATTTAGTTCTATCTGGTGATAAAACAAAAAATGGCAAACTCTTTCATTCTTTTTCTGGTAAATAATAAAAAAAAAAAAGAACAATTCTATAAGGTTGAATAAAAATTCGATTAATCATTTGATATAATTGCTATGCTTAGTGTGTGACTCGTTGGTTTTTTTAGGGTTGGGATTCAAAAAAATGGACAGCCCATAGTACAAACTGATAACTATAGAACTAATAACCAACTCATCACTTCGTGTTATCTGGATAGAAAGAACCAGTCAAGATATGATATATAAGTCATATCATTGTAGCAACTGAAATCTTTTTTACATAAACAAACAAAAAAATCTGATTATGGGTTGTAAAGCAATATAAAGTATACAGATAAATGGAAGGGTGAGAGAAAGATAGAAAAAGAATATTAATGATATATAATTCCAATATGTAAGGTCTATGAGTCATCTCATATAAAGGGAATGTAATAAAGCATCAATACTGATTGATCCATAATTAGACAAATCCGTGCATAGAACACAAAATCAAGAGCCCCGAGCCAATAAAGACTGAGAAGGTTGACTCAAGAATAAATTTAATTGGAGGCTCCGTTGTAAAATTCAGACCTAATCATTAATCGAGAAGTGGTGGGAACGACAGAACCTGTGAATGCATAAGATTCTATTGAAAACGAATCCTAATGATTCATTGAGTAGGATGGCGGAACGAACCAGAAACCTATTCATTTATTCTGAGAGGTCATGTCATAGACTAATCTTACAACTGAATGTTGAAAGAGTAAATATTCGCCCGCGAATTTTTTTTATTTCGAAATTTTAGTCGATTCGAAATAAAAGGAAAAACAAAATAAAGATTCATTATAGCGTTCTACCAAAACGACATTATCTATAAATAGAATACGTGTTAAATTATATATTAAAACACAAAAAATTTCTAATTTCTAATCGATTAGATCAAATTTCAAAGAATCCCACGATTCCATATATTATTAACCGTGTATTTTTTTTTTGTTTAATTATTTAAAATTGTTTAATTCGCGAGGAGCTGGATGAGAAGAAACTCTCGTGTCCGGTTCTGTAGTAGAGATGGATGGAATTGCTAAACAACCATCAACTATAACCCCAAAAGAACCAGATTCCGTAAACAACACAGAGGAAGAATGAAAGGAATATCTTATCGAGGTAATCGTATTTGCTTCGGTAGATATGCTCTTCAAGCGCTTGAACCCGCTTGGATCACATCTAGACAAATAGAAGCAGGGCGGCGAGCAATGACACGAAATGCACGCCGCGGTGGAAAAATATGGGTACGCATATTTCCAGACAAACCTGTTACAGTAAGACCTACAGAAACACGTATGGGTTCGGGGAAAGGATCTCCCGAATATTGGGTAGCTGTCGTTAAACCCGGTAGAATACTTTATGAAATGAGCGGAGTAGCAGAAAATATAGCTAGAAGGGCTATTTCAATAGCGGCATCTAAAATGCCTATACGAACTCAATTCATTCTTTCTGGATAGGAATGTAGAAACAAACGAAAGGGGTTTTTGGGATGAAAAAAAAACAATTGCAGGTTTCTTTTTTTGTTTTGAACAAATAATATTTCTTTTTTTTTTTTTTTTATTTATACCTTTGCATTGAAAAAGAAAAAACCGATAAAAAAATGATATGATTCAACCTCAAACCCATTTGAATGTAGCGGATAACAGCGGGGCCCGAGAATTGATGTGTATTCGAATCATAGGAGCTAGTAATCGACGATATGCTCATATTGGTGACATTATTGTTGCTGTAATCAAGGAAGCAGTACCAAATACACCTCTAGAAAGATCAGAAGTGGTCCGAGCTGTCATTGTACGTACTTGTAAAGAACTCAAACGCGACAACGGTATGATAATACGATATGATGACAACGCTGCGGTTGTTATTGATCAAGAAGGAAATCCAAAAGGAACCCGAATTTTCGGCGCGATCGCCCGGGAATTAAGACAGTTAAATTTCACTAAAATAGTTTCATTAGCACCTGAAGTATTATAGGGGAAGACCTTAATATAGTATTTGAATGAAATTGTTAATATAGTATTTGAATGAAATTGATTAAATTTATTTAATTTATTAGTAAATTGTTTATCTATCACGTATATATCTTTAATAATTCATAAATAAAAAAAAAAAAAAAAAAGAATTCATAAATATTAAAAAATTCAGAAAAAAAGAAAAAGAGCATGTTGATTATATCAAAATTCGGGGGAAACAAAAATCTTAGTTTATCATGAGTAAAGACACTATTGCTGACATAATAACCTCTATACGAAATGCTGACATGAATAAAAAAAGAACAGTTCGAATACCATCTACTAACATCACTGAAAATATTGTTAAAATCCTTTTACAAGAAGGTTTTATTGAAAACGTGAGAAAACATCAAGAAAGCAATAAATATTTTTTGGTTTTAACCCTACGACATAGAAGAAATAGGAAAGGACCATATAGAACTGTTTTAAATTTAAAACGGATCAGTCGACCCGGTCTACGAATATATTCTAACTATCAACGAATTCCTAGAATTTTAGGCGGAATGGGGGTTGTAATTCTTTCTACTTCTCGAGGTATAATGACAGACCGAAAGGCTCGACTAGAAGGAATCGGCGGAGAAGTTTTGTGTTATATATGGTAATCTTTCTAATAGCCGACACGGTCATATTTGTGAAAAAAGAGAAAGGACAAGTTTATAATATTATCCCTCTTACATTAGTTGATACTTCAAAGCGGTTTTACCTGGAATGAAACAACAAAAATGGATTCATGAGGGTTTAATTACTGAACAACTTACCGATGGTATGTATCTTCCGGATTCGTTTAGATAACAAAAAAATTATTCTGGTTTTTGTTTCGTAAAGGATTTCATGTAGTTTTATACGTATACTACCAGGAAATAGACTAAAAATTGAGGTAAGTCCTTATGATTCAACCAAAGGGCGTATAATTTAGAGACTCCAAAGCAAAGACTTGAATGATTAGGCGGTTTTTTCAATTTCAACATTCTTTCGTGAGGATACAATTCGAAATTAAAAATTTCAAGAAACTTATTTTCTTCCAATTAAGTAGATTCGGTATTAAAAAAAGGAATGACAAATATGAAAATAAGGGCCTCCGTTCGTAAAATTTGTGAAAAATGTCGATTAATCCGTAGGCGGGGACGAATTATAGTAATTTGTTCTAACCCGAGACATAAACAAAGACAAGGATAATCTTTCTAAAACAAAAAGACTCTCGAAATCTAAAGGACCCGATGTACAGATGTACAAATAAATAAATAAAATAAGTAAAAAAAAAAAAAAAAAAAAACAAAGAATAAGGATCTGTTTTGACATGAAATGGATATATCCATATATCTCTGACTTATATTTATGAGATGATAAAATATGGCAAAACCTATACCAAAAATTGGTTCGCGTAGAAATAGACGTATTGGTTCACGTAAGAATACACGTAGAATTCCCAAGGGAGTTATTCATGTTCAAGCAAGTTTCAACAATACCATTGTGACTGTTACAGATGTACGGGGTCGAGTAATTTCTTGGTCCTCTGCCGGGGCTTGTGGATTCAAGGGTACAAGAAGGGGTACACCATTTGCCGCTCAAACCGCAGCAGGAAATGCTATTCGGACAGTAGTGGATCAAGGTATGCAACGAGCAGAAGTTATGATAAAAGGCCCGGGTCTCGGAAGAGATGCGGCATTAAGAGCTATTCGTAGAAGTGGTATACTATTAAGTTTCATACGGGATGTAACTCCTATGCCACATAATGGCTGTAGGCCTCCTAAAAAAAGACGTGTGTAAAAATAAACATTGAAGAAATTTCAAGAGAAATAAATAATTCAA